TGTTCCACTTAATCCCTCTTTCATGGCCACATATCTTTACGGCTAAGGAATGGGAAATCTTTCTCCTGTTACATGAATCCAATTTTCAGTTCATCCGGGAAAATCCATCTTTTTCTAAACAATGTCTTTGTCATTTGATCCAACAGCCTTCCGTTAGATAGGAACAGATTTGATAAGTACTGATAACTCGCGGATTGAATATTAGAACGGAAAGATCTATTATATAATGAACTAATGGTTCTAAGCCGTCTCCGTCTCTGGCGATTAATAAAAAATTCGAAGTACTTTTCTTTCGGTTTCTTGCTAAACCCGCGTTTATATAGAGTCTCCCTTTGGGAAGTCAGAAGAAGCCCCTTTGACATCTCTTCATCTGTAAAGAATTCTCGATGTGAAAACAGAAAGACAGAGAGCTCATCGTTGAATATGTAAAAGAGTGGATCTCCAGGGTCCCAAATGAATTGGCCTTTTCTAAAAAAGACTTGTTCTTTGGAAGATCTATCTCGTCCCGGGTACTCCACGGTTTCACTCTGCAAGAACTCCCAATCATTCTCTTGAAGCTCCTCCTCTTCATCATATCCATCATCCCCTTCACCATAAAATGCATAATCAAAATATTCATCATTAACTTCATCAGAAATGATCGGCTTGCCCCGAAATGACCTGGCCCAATAGGGAAATTCCAATTCATTGGGCCTTTCGATCCAATCAAATAGAAAGCCCCAAGATTGCCATATTCTAGGAGCCCAAACTATGTGATCGACTACATCCTCCGCTAACTGTTGCGGGTCGGTGCCTTCTGCCCATTCTTTAAACTCCGATTCATAGAGAAATCTACGATCAAAGATAGAACGAGATCCATTTTCCACCATCTCTAAGGGATTCCTTGGTTCGGGCCGAAGAAGCGAGGATCCCACCAGAGCGCCTTCTACTACTTCTAATAGGCCATCAACTAGATCAGAATCCGTCTCAACGAGTCTATAAGAAGTGATCCAATTTTTTTCATCGGGTCCGGGTAGAGACCAAAGATCTTGAGCGATCGATCCGGCAGAACAACTCAAAAGAGAAAGAAGTATCGTTAATTTCTTCATGTTCGTTCCAAGTTCGAAGAACCATTTGTACAAATAAGGATCCCCTTCGTAACATGATTGCTTCTTCATATAGATAGATATAGGATCTATAAGGCAGCAATTATTTATAAGTACATTTTGTGCAACAGCCCTTCCTATCTGATAGAAAAGGATCCCATGATCCGGAACCGGTCTTACATGGGCTCGCAACTCCCAAGTTTGTCTATGAAGAGCGAATCGAATTGTATTCGTGTCTATAATTGATTTCTTCTGTGTAATACTAATCGATAGGGCCTCATTGGTAATTGCTACAAGATCTCGTGCATTGTAACCCATGGCTATGGACCCGAATCCATTAGTATGGAACATTTTCTTTTCCAAGTGAAATCCCCTAGTATATGAAAGGGTGAAAACGTGCTTTCGTTGTTGTGGAATAAGAAGCCTTCGTATCTTAATGCATGTATTTAATTTATTCGGAGCTATTAGAGCGGGATCCACTTTTTGGGGAATATGAGTCGAAGCAATAACAAGAATATCTCTAGTGGACCGTCTTTCACAATTCCCGGAGAGATAGTTCAATAATAAACCGAGGGACTCCGACTCATCCACATACAGATCATGAATGTTTGGAATCCATACTATGCAAGGAGACATTGTTCTTGCCAATTCGAATTGCAAGTGGATAGAAGCTAGGTCTATTTCCAACTCGATAATATACCTAAGTATCTCATCATCCACCGTATACTCCTCCCTCAGCTCCGGGTCCGAGTCCAAGTTCGAATAAAAAGAGTCACGATCATCAATATCGTCCACATCTTTAAGCGCATCCATATAGTCCTTAGCAGGATCGCTATCATCATCAATATCCACATCATCAAGCGCTTCCGTATAGTCCTCAGGATCGAGATCATCAATAACTATTTTCAAATCCAGCTTGTTCAGAAATACCGTAATGAAAGGAAGATAGGAGTTTGTCGCTAGGGATTTGACCAAATAGGATCGTCCAGTTCCTATAGGACCTATCACTAAAATACCCCTAGAGGGGGATAGGGCTAGGCGGAACGAAAAGGGTTTTGGTTTTCCATGAGATGGGAAATGAAAACTATTAACCCCACACGAGGTTTGTGAATAAGTGATTGTCTGATAATGAGCAAGGAATATCCGTCTTTCTGCTAAACAGGATGTATTGAACTCATAATTCATTAGATCCTTTTGATGAATGTCAACTACGTATCGTAAGTAAATTGCTCCCGCTTGTTCAAACATTTGATAACCATAGTCACTCTTTACTAAATGATCAATATGAGTCAGACTCCATAGAATTTGATCAATCCCTTTTTCTGGCCTTAAGGTGGAGAAATGAAACGAGTAAACTCTCTCTTTATCCAAAAACCAATCACAGGTCTCGATCCAGGATTCTATTTCATCATGAG